ATTCTTATCTGCCGATCTATTCAATGCTGGAATCAGACCTGCTATTAACGTGGGTATTTCCGTCTCCAGAGTAGGATCCGCAGCTCAAATTAAAGCCATGAAACAAGTAGCCGGCAAATTAAAATTGGAATTGGCGCAATTCGCAGAATTAGAAGCCTTTGCACAATTCGCTTCTGATCTCGATAAAGCTACTCAGAATCAATTGGCAAGAGGTCAACGATTACGTGAGTTGCTCAAACAATCTCAAGCAGCCCCTCTCACGGTGGAAGAACAGATAATGACTATTTATACTGGAACGAATGGTTATCTTGATTCATTAGAAATTGGACAGGTAAGGAAATTTCTCGTTGAGTTACGTACTTACTTAAAAACGAATAAACCTCAGTTCCAAGAAATTATATCTTCCACCAAGACATTCACTGAGGAAGCAGAAGCCCTTTTGAAAGAAGCTATTCAAGAACAAATGGAACGTTTTATACTTCAGGAACAAGTATAATTTCTACTTCAAGAACAAGTATGTATAAAGAAATTTTTTTAGATAACTTTCTAATTTTTTATAAAAAATTCTTTATTTTATATAATCTAATTTTTTTCTTTTTTATTATATTTTTTATTATATTTTATTTTTATTATATTATTAATAGATTTCATATTAAGATAAAAGAAATTCTAACTATAAAAATAAGTTATAACAAATATATAGGTAAGTATAAGCGTCTCTTATTCAAATTATTCAAAATACCTAGTAGAAATATAAGAAAATATATGGAAATAAATTGCGTCCAATAGGATTTGAACCTATACTAAAGGTTTAGAAGACCTCTGTCCTATCCATTAGACAATGGACGCTTTTTTTTTTAGTTTAATTGTTACATCTTTTGTTCAGAAAAAAGAATATGTGAGAGACTTCCAGGAATTGCGCATTCAATTCAATGATTCAGTATATTAATTACATTAAATTAGATTAATTACATTAATCTGAATCATTCTATTATTTAATATATTTAAATAGAATAATATTAAATTATATAATTTAATTATATAATTATAATAAATGATAAATAGATAATAAATAGAAATGAAGAAATTAATATAGATTTAATATATATAATAAATCTAGAATCATAAATCTAGATACTATATAGATAATATAGGGATAATATAGAGATATAAGCGGGTAGCGGGAATCGAACCCGCATCGTTAGCTTGGAAGGCTAGGGGTTATAGTCGACGTTGATTCATCATTTTTAACGTCTCTAATTCAAAACCGAACGTGAAACTTTGGTTTCATTCGGCTCCTTTATGTAAGATGGAGAAATTCCACAGATGTCAGATGTAAACGAAATAAAAAAGTTTAAAAAAAAAATTTTTGGCCCATAACATCTATGTCAGCTTTTCTGTTTGAATGCATTCAAAACAACCCGCTTTCTAGATGATCCCTATAGAAGAGGGGGATTATAACAATTTTTCTAGTTACTTCGTTCTCTATTTCTATTTGAAAGAATCTTTAGGAAAAGCATTTTGTTTCCACCGAGCTAAAACAATATGTCGATGTCTCTAGTAAACCAAAGTCATTGTTTAATAGCTATTTTGCTTCAATCTCTCTTATACATACAAATCATAAAATTGAAGATTTAGTTACGATTAGAAATACTCCCTTCTCTCTTTATCCATGGATACTTTACTCATACTCATTCAATTGGAAGTATTGATCCAATTTAAAAACAAATTATGTTTCGTAATTTCATAATCCAATTTTTTTTGAATTTATAATTGACTCTTTTGGATATAAATCACGAGAATGTCTATTCTTCCTCGAATCTTTCATTGATAGGTAAAGGATTTAATCCTTTTAAGAAATAAAGTTTTTGATCGGAATATTAATCAAACAAACCGAAGGGACCCCTTAACTATTAAGGGATTAATAGAACGAATCACACTTTTACCACTAAACTATACCCGCTACAATGTGATTATTGTATCGAAATGTCTCTTTTGTCGAACAAAAAAATTGGTCATAATAATTAAGAAGATAGGATCAGAAAAGAATCATGAAAATTAGAGCGTTGACGTGCTTTGTTCAAGGAGCCCGATTAATTTAGGGAAAGAGGATTCATTTAAATAACTAAATAACACTCTTTTTTTTTTCTTTTGATCGGGGTGCTTTGACATTGATAGATACCGCTCGATAATGTACGCCAAAACAATAAAATTGTGCAAGAATATATAGTTACACTCTTTCTTTTTTTTATTCCAGTAAAGTAAATGGAATAAAAAAAAAGAATAATTAAGAAATGACACTTTGATTCTATTCTGTATCATAGGAATCGAAATAGTCTTTATTATATTATGATTGTTGTTGTTTCAATAACAAGCATTTTTTTTTTCAAATCAATTTCAAATCAAATAAATCATTTTTTTATATGATTCATTAGAACAAATTTTTATATGATTCATTAGAACAAAAAAGGCCCAGCGAGGTACTGACCAGGCCGGGCTGTGGAATTAAAAAAAGCTCTTGCAGACGAAATCAAAGAGGTACTTTTATTATATATTTCTAACTTTTTATTATATATTTATAAATTGATTATATATTTCTAAATAATAAATAGATTTAGAAATATATTTATATTCATTGGAATAGTGGATTGGAGATATCTCTTTCGAGCCCTTACTTTATCTCAATGGAATTACTTTTATTTTTGATATTTTTTATATGTCTAGCTATTAGATAATTATATATCTATTTATATATCTATATAATAATATATATCTATATAATAAATTATATAATTCTATTTATATATATAAATTTATATATATAAATATTTATATATATAATTATAATAAAAATTATAATAAAATAAAAAAAATATAAAAATAATAAAATAATATAAATCAAATAATATAATAAATAAAAATAAGAGGTATAAAAGAAAGAAAGACTCTTTTTTCAAACCTTACTTTTTGTGTAATGTAACATAGTAATTAGCCTTTTTCGATTGGGGGAGATGGCTGAGTGGACTAAAGCGTCGGATTGCTAATCCGTTGTACGGGTTTTTCGTACCGAGGGTTCGAATCCCTCTCTTTCCGCTTTTGTCAATGACTTGGTATTTTTTATTTAGCTTTCAATTTGGACGAGTCTTTTTTTTTTATTTTTTTATTTAATAGTTAAAGATGTGTAATAGATAAAATCCTAAGAACATTTCAAAATCGAGCAAGGAAAACAAAAACTTTCTTTTTTATTCTTCACGTCCAGGATTACGTCCTGGATCATTCGATAGGAATCCGAAGATAAAGAGAGAAACAAAGAATATCACTACTGTGTAAACAAATAGTTTGAGAGTAAGCATTACACAATCTCCAAGATCATTTTTTTGGAAAAAAAAGAGAATAGATTCTCCATTTTTATACCACATATACCTCATTTTGACACCAAAAAATGGTTTTTATAAATCTATAATTTTTAGAAATCTAGAAATAGAAAAGAATTTTCAGAAATTCATTTGTAATGTAATATGAGTCAAGTCTTTCATTACCAAAATTTTTTTCATATCCACAATATCTAATTGTGGGGAACTCTAATAGGTTCTTTCAATGTAAAAAAGGGGTCCGAATTAGTAAATGGGGTGATCTCCAGACTTATCGCGGCGATACAAGAATTTCAATATTTGAATCGAAGCTTTATACTATAAGACTTATCTGATCTTATCAATTGTTAGAATCTTTTTTTTTTAGAATAAATCATGAATTTTTCTAGGACAGTATTCAAGATCTCATCGAAAACTTACAGCAGCTTGCCAAACAAAAGCTAAGAGAAAAAATAGCAAAGGTATTACTGGCATAATATCTACGATTGGATTCAAAAAAGCGTAGGCCTCGGGCAATTTGGCGAAGAAAAAACTATTTGAAGAAAGAGCAGAATTAAACCAGATACAGATCAAACTAAAGATATTAAGCATAACAAACGTTTTGTTTTTTTGTTTTGTTCTTGAAGATAATTGTATTTATTTTGATTGAGTTATTAATGTGAGTTATTGTTATTAATAATTAATAATATAAATTAATAATATAATGTTCTTTTTTTTAGTTTAAGTTATATAAAAAAATGAGTAAAAATTAAAAAAGAAAAATAAGGTAGACCAAAAAACTTTTCTTTGATTTGAACTAACTCAATCAAAAATACTTCAATTCTCAAATTAAAAGAGAATAGAAGAAATCATACTTTCATACAATATCTTAATTGAATTATATGTAATGATCAATAAATTTGATCAAAAAATTTCGTTTAATTCTATATCTAAATGTATAAAAATCCTAGTAACAATCTATTCTATAAATATTTGAACTATAATTGACGAACAACTAGTAAGAATATTAGTGTTTATTAATGTCGAATATAAATAGAAAATGGGGCGTGGCCAAGTGGTAAGGCAACGGGTTTTGGTCCCGGTATTCGGAGGTTCGACTCCTTCCGTCCCAGAGCATACCTATTATATATATCATATCAGATTATATATATCGTATCAGAATACCGATTTTATATCAGAATAAAAGATTGTCTTTTTTTTTATTTTAAACAACCTTCTCGTTTTTTTCTTTTTTTATTAAGAGTATAATAATATTGGATAGAATATGATTCTTTTTTCTTATAATGATTAATTCTTATCTGAATTATATCTTTTTCGCAAATTTAATCGTGTTCAAATAACACCAAAAAACACACAGATGTAATTGAATCTATTTGTATCCAAGTAAGATGGGAGCATAGATCAAAAGAAAAGAGTTTTAATTATAAAATAAAAATCAGGGGACGGGCTTTTCATTCTATGTCCGTACCTTTCATATTTAAATTAGTTACTCAAAAAAAGCCTCACTTCGTATATTCATTGGAATTTTCAATGATGCATTCTAAATATAAATGCGAAAGCCTCTCTTTCTTTTTTCCCTATACTTTAACTTTAAATTTGAAATGGTGGTGCAGTCTGATTATAAATTTTCTGTGGATTTTTAAATTAGAAACACGGATGTTCTTTTGATATTGGGGTACTAATTAACTTCAATCAATAATCAATAGGATTAAGTCTCTTAAGACTGGTTTAGAGTAAAAAAAAAAAATAGGAGCAATGACTTAATCTGGACTTGTTTTAACTTGCATTTATACAAAATAGTCTAGCACTCCCTAAACTAAATATATATATTATATATATAGATATAGGATTCTTTTTTGATTTATGATTCATCATCTTCATAGAATTGACGGAGTAGATAGGAGTTAATTGTCAACGAAAAATACCAATTTCAATGTCTGCGTCTGTCCGAATATCATTAAAAAACAATCAAGTTACATACGTAACATATGTATTTTCTTTGAACCTCGTTCTTAAGTATTTTGTGTTTTCTCTAATTCTAATGAATAATTGTAAATCTATGTAACAATGGAGACAAAATGTATTATCTTATTCACTTTACCTTAGGTAAAAATTGCATAAAAATTATTGAATTTTTCAAGTCAAATAAACTACGCAGAAAATGAGGAAATGCTTATATGTATGTCTTGTTATCGTTCTCTTTCATTGAAAAATTTTATTTCGATTTCTTTTTGTGAAAAGAGATTTGTGATCCCTAAATTTGAAATATTTAACATAGAATATCTATAATTACTTTGAAAAACGTTTGTTTAGTCTATATGATAGATATGGGGATCTCCTATTCTTTTCTTTCGATTATGATTTATCAATAAAGAATAACAACTCCCATCCTCCCTTACATCAGTCTTTATTCCCACCCCATTAAAATGAAATAAAATAGAAATATATATGGGGTTAAATTGAATTCTTGCTGAGACTTCTTCAGAAACTACCCATTCAGAAAAGTATAGATTACTATGTACCGACCAAACCAATGATTATTCATGATTCCATAATTGAATCAATTACATACTGGTTACAGCAACCTACTAGAGAAATGTTATGGTAAAACTTCGTTTAAAACGATGTGGTAGAAAGCAACGTGCGACTTGAAGGATATGGTCGGCTGTGGATTCTTACATCCACCATTTTAGATATATATAATATAGGAATGAGGGTGCTCTTGGCTCGACATCGTTTGTTCTGTTCCACTAGAAAAACCTCCATTTTTGAGGGTTGCGATGGAAATAGTACATGATCATGATGGAGCTCGAGTAAAGTAAAAAGTATTGATTCATTTTTTAGGGACATGGATCTAGGGTTAGTGTTAATTAATAAGTTGAAACAACTTCGTAAGTATATTTTCGATATAGAAATCGAAAGGATCCAATTCTAGCAAGTTTCAAATTCCTAACGAAAATTTCTTGGAATTGGTAAAACGCTTTCGATCAAAAGTGTATCACGCAGGAATCAACCATTTGTATGATTCTTTTATAGAAAGAAATTACAAAAATGGTATGTTGCTGCCATTTTTTTTAATGATTAAAGATCACCGAAGTAATGTCTAAACCCAACGATTCAAGGCAACGATAAAGAATCCTGGAACAAGTAAAGACCGTTTTCAGTTGTCTCAAAAAATAGATCATAATGAAGAATCAAAATAAATTCTAAAGGAGACAGACAAAAAATGCGTGGTTAGAGACCGCTCAATAAAGGAAATGCCTAAAGGTTTTCCTTTGGATTATTGGAGAGTTATCCAACTTGAGTTATGAGGATGTGAATACGAATGATTTTTTTTCTTTTTCGGGCAAGAATAAGGAATAAGAAAAAGTACTTAAATCCTTAAATCATAGTTTAATTGATTTGATGATTTGATGGATATATTTGACATTAATTAGAAATTCTATATATAGACATAATTTCTAATTTCTAATTTTCTTGAGCCGTACGAGGATAAAACTTCTTATACGTTTCTAGGGGGGGGGTATTATTCATCTACATCTATCCCAATGGGCGGTTTATCGAATCGTTGCAATTGATGTTCGATCCAGAAGAGAAGGAAGAGATCTTCGGAAAGTGGGTTTTTATGATCCGATAAAGAATCAAACTTATTTAAATGTTCCTGCTATTCTATATTTCCTTGAAAAGGGCGCTCAACCTACGGGAACTGTTCATGACATTTCAAAGAAGGCGGGAGTTTTTATGGAACTTTCTATTAATTAACGGATGAAATTCAATTAATGAAATACAATTACAATAATTACAATAATCAATTAATGAAATACAATAAATAAAAAAAATAGGGGGGGGTGACTTGGATATAATTTTGTATAACCTTTTCTATACAACCCCCCCCCTATTTTGCTCTATTACTACCATAAAATGTCGTCGTCTATAACGACAAAAATTTCTTTTTTTTTTACTTATATTCATTGAGTAAACCCAATCAATATTTTTTTATACTTCTCTCCGAATTTTTTTTACGTCTATACCCTTTTGTATTTATCTTTATTAAATATTTGTATTTATCTTTATTATTTGTATTTATCTTTATTAAATATGTAGTGCTAATTCAATACAAGTCATTAGTTTTTTGATTTTTAATTTCTATTTAATAAAATTTCTTATAGTAATTCAATATTCAATATAATATTGAATTTAATAAGAAAATATTGTTGAATTAAATAGAAAATAGTGAATAATTTTTTATTTTAATTTCTGGTTTTCTACTTTTCTCAACATTAACTTTTATATTGACAACAGTATATCAAATAAATATAATCCGATCGTGAATAAATGTATATATTTCTTTCTGTTCTATAGACTTGGGTCTTTCTTTCTTTTTTTTATTAATAAAAAAAAGAAATGGATAAGATAATAATGGATAACATACGAACAAAATCTGTGGTAGTCTATAAATTTTGATTTTATCTATATTTTTATCTTAATCTATATTCTTATCTTAGACGTCATTGTATTTGCATCTGATATGTTCATTTTTATGTTATGCTCAGAATCAATTAGAAATATTTTTTCTATTTTAATATTTTGATTGCGTTGTGAAATTCAATCTCTTTTTTGATTACGATTGGATCTATACATTTTTATTCGGGTTGCTAACTCAACGGTAGAGTACTCGGCTTTTAAGTGCGACTAGCATTTTTTACACATTTGTATGAAGCAACGGATTCGTCAATCCCATCGGCAGAGTTTGTAAGACCGCGACTGACCCTTAAAGGAAGGAATGGAAAAAGCAGCATGTCGTATTTCGTATTAATGGAGAATTCTGAGAATATTTTATTCTTATCTTATCGGATCGATCCAAAATCATGTTTGAATTCTTGACGCGCAAAAAAAGAAATTTAAGGTTGGGTTAAGTGAATAAATGGATAGAGCCCCATGGCTCCAATTAAAGGGAAACAAAAAAAGCAACGAGCTTCTGTTCTTAATTTGAATGATTACCCGATCTAATTAAACGTTAAAAATATATTAGTGCTTGATGCGGGAAATGTTTTTACCATAAGTGGATTATCCATTTTTTTTTTTAATCCTAATTATTAGTAGATATTCTCCATTAGAGTGTGGGGATGAATGTGTAGAAAAAGCAGTATATTGATAGTATATTGATAAAAATATTTTTTTTTTACAAATTTCCAAAATCAAAAGAGCGATTGGGTTGAAAAAATAAAGGATTTCTAACCATCTTGTTATCCTAGAATGAACATAAACCTATTTAATTAGATGGAAAAAGAGAGGATAAAGAGTCCGTTGATGAGTCTTATCTATTTCCGGGGTATCTATCTAGTCTTTTCTTACTATAATATCCTGTTTTGACTGTATCGTACTATGTGTCATTTAATACCCCAAGAAATCCCCTATCCCTGGTTCAAGTTCAAATCTAATTTTAAATAAATGGAGGAATTTCAAGGATATTTCGAACTAGATAGATTTAGGCAACACGACTTCCTATACCCACTTATCTTTCGGGAGTATATTTATGCACTTGCTCATGATCATGGTTTAAATAGAGTGATTTTGTTGGAAAATGTAGCTTATGATAATAAATCTAGTTTACTGGTTGTAAAACGTTTAATTACGCGAATGTATCAACAGAATCATTTGATGATTTCCGCTAATGATTCTAACCAAAATAAATTTTTGGGATACAACAAGAATTTGTATTCTCAAATTATATCAGAAGGATTTGCAATCATTGCGGAAATTCCATTTTCTCTACGATTAAGATCTTCTTTGGAAGGGGCACAAATCGTAAGATCTTACAATTTACGATCCATTCATTCAATATTTCCCTTTTTAGAGGACAAATTCCCACATTTAAATTATGTGGCAGATGTACTAATACCCTACCCCATCCATATAGAAATCTTGGTTCAAACCCTTCGCTATCGGGTGAAAGATGCCTCCTCTTTCCATTTATTGCGGTTCTTTCTTCATGAGTATTCTAATGGTAATATTCTTATTATTCTAAATAAATCTATTTCTATTTTTTCAAAAAGTAATTCAAGATTATTATTATTCCTATATAATTCTTATATATGTGAATACGAATCCGTTTTCCTTTTTATCCGTAACCAATCTTCTCATTTACGATTAACATCTTCTGGAGTCCTTTTTGAACGAATCTATTTACATAGAAAAATGGACGATCTTGTCGAAGTCTTTGTTAATGATTTTCGGGGCATCTTATGTTTCCTCAAGGATCCTTTCATTCATTATGTTAGATATCAAGGAAAATCAATTCTGGCTTCAAAAGATACGCCTCTTCTGATGAATAAATGGAAATATTACCTTGTCAGTTTATGGCAATGTCATTTTTATGTATGGTCTCACCCAGGAAGGATCTATATAAACCAATTATCCAAGCATTCCCTCGACTTTTGGGGTTATTTTTCAAGTGTGCCACTAAATCCTTCAATGGTGCAGAGTCAAATGCTAGAAAATTCATTTATAATAAATAATGCTCCCAAGAAGCTCGATACAATAGTTCCAATTATTCCTCTGATTGGATCATTGGCTAAAGCGAAATTTTGTAACGCATTAGGGCACCCCATTAGTAAGCCGACTTGGGC